CTCTATGGAAAAATGGTGGTTCAATTCGATGTTGTTTAACGAAAAGTTAGAACATAGGTGTGGGCTAAGTAAATCAATGGATAGTTCTGATGCTATTGGAAATACCAGTGGAAGTGAAGAACCCATTATAAATGATACGGGTAAAAACACTCCTAGTTGGAGTAATAGCGGCAGTTATACTTTCAGTAATGTTGATTATTTATTGGATATCGGGAATATTTGGAGTTTAATCTCTGATGACACTTTTTTAGTTAGGGATAGTAATGGTGACAGTTATTCTGTATATTTTGATATTGAAAATCAGATTTTTGAGATTGACAATGATAGTTCTTTTCTGAGTGAACTAGAAAGTTTTTTTTCTAGTTATTTGAATAGTGGGTCTAAGAGTAAGAATCACTACTATTATCATTACATGTATGATACTCAATCTAGTTGGAATAATCACATTAATAGTTGCATTGATAGTTATCTTCGTTTTGAAGTCAGTATTAATAGTTCTATTTCAGGCGGTACCGACAATTACAGTAACAGTTATATTTATAGTTTCATTTGTACTGAAAGTGTAAGTCGTAGTGAAAGCGGGAATTCTAATATAAAAACTAGTAGTAATGGTAATGGCAGCGATTTCAATATAAGAGGAAGGTCTAATGATTTCGATATAAATAAAAAATACAGACATTTATGGGTTCAATGCGAAAATTGTTATGGATTAAATTATAAAAAATTTTTTAGGTCAAAAATGAATATTTGTGAACAGTGTGGATATCATTTGAAAATGAGTAGTTCAGATAGAATCGAACTTTCGATTGATCCGGGCACTTGGGATCCTATGGATGAAGATATGGTCTCTATGGACCCTATTGAATTTCATTCAGAGGAAGAACCTTATAAGGATCGTATCGATTCTTATCAAAGAAAGACAGGTTTAACTGAAGCTGTTCAAACAGGCATAGGTCAACTAAATGGTATTCCGATAGCAATTGGGGTTATGGATTTTCAGTTCATGGGAGGTAGTATGGGATCCGTAGTCGGCGAGAAAATCACCCGTTTGATCGAGTATGCTACTAATCGATCTTTACCTGTCATTATTGTGTGTGCTTCTGGGGGAGCACGCATGCAAGAAGGAAGTTTGAGCTTGATGCAAATGGCTAAAATATCTTCTGCTTTATATGATTATCAATCAAATAAAAAGTTATTCTATGTATCAATCCTTACATCTCCTACAACCGGTGGAGTAACAGCCAGTTTTGGTATGTTGGGAGATGTCATTATTGCTGAACCAAATGCCTACATTGCATTTGCGGGTAAAAGAGTAATTGAACAAACATTGAATAAAACAGTACCCGACGGTTCACAAGCGGCTGAGTATTTATTCCATAAGGGCTTATTCGACCCAATCGTACCACGTAATCCTTTAAAAGGTGTTCTGAGTGAGTTATTTCAGCTCCACGGTTTCTTTCCTCTGAATCAAAATTCAAAAAATTAAAGTATAGCACTCGATTCAATTATTTGTAGCGAACGAGTATTTCTATTTAGTTCATCATAATCAAAAAAAACTTAAGAAGAATGGTGTTTTCTTTGGTGACATAAGTTCTACTTGTAGTAAGAGTCAGAAGTTTCGGATAATTTTTTTTTTTTGATCTTTTCCTCCAGATCTATTTTTATCTTACCTCTATTCATGATTAGTAATCAGGAACCCTTTATCAATCTATAGAATAGGATAAAAAAAAGATAAAAGAGTGAGTTTCTCCTTCCGAGGAATTGGGGAAAGGAAAGACAGAAAGAAAATAAAAAGAATTTTATCCGGCTTTCTTGCGTATTAATTTAATTTTAATATGGACAGACAATATTAATATAGACAATAATATATCTTATTTATAATTTATATTATATTCATTTATAATTTCTTATATAATCTTGTATAAGATTATATAAGAAATATAGAGGACATATAGAATAGAAAGAAATGATTTCTATATCTACCGAGAACCCCCCCTTTTTATTATAGAATCGAGTCACCGTTTGTTTTGTTGGATCGGATTAGTGAAAGTCGCGAACTCATAATAAACTCTTTAAACCCCTTATTAGAAAAATATAAAGAAGAAAAAAAAAGGATGGGAGAAGAAGAATAAAAAATTTCTTATATTATATTAAATTAAAGTGAATTATCATACATATTTATGTAGAAAGATGAATAGGTACACTTAATTCAGTTCTACATTCCTTGCACTTATTAACTACTTAATATTATTTATAATAGATATACTTATCATAAGATATCTTTATAATAGGTACAAATATTAAATTGGGGCACCCATTCTATGACAGATCTCAACTTACCCTCTATTTTTGTGCCTTTAGTGGGCCTAGTATTTCCGGCAATTGCAATGGCTTCTTTATCTCTTCATGTCCAAAAAAATAAGATTGTCTAGATTCGATGGGACCAAATCTCATCAATTTATTTCAACACTGGATCATAATACAGATATTTATTTAGTGTAATATGGTACGATATGTGGCGCTTTCCGAACACAAATGAAAGACTGATACACATACGGATACATGATATCTGCATAAATGCATGCATATTATATGCGGGTATAGCTGGTTAAAAATGGATCGGCGAATATTTTAAATAGAAAGTCAATGTATCTAACCAATTACTCCTAATAGTTCCCGTCAAAATAGTGCTAGTTGATGAGAGTTACTTCGGGGTCAATAAAAGTAAAGTAAAATTCATTTGGGTTATTCTCTCAATTCCAATCGAATACAACTAGATCTAGTATAGTATAAGTATAGTATGAACTGGCGATCAGAACATATCTGGATAGAACTTATAACGGGGTCTCGAAAAACAAGTAATTTTTGTTGGGCCTGTATCCTTTTTTTGGGTTCATTAGGATTCTTAGTGGTTGGAACTTCCAGTTATCTTGGTAGGAATCTGATATCCGTATTTCCATCTCAGCAAATCATTTTTTTTCCACAAGGAATCGTGATGTCTTTCTATGGGATCGCGGGTCTATTCATTAGCTCCTATTTGTGGTGTACAATTGCGTGGAATGTAGGTAGTGGTTATGACCGATTTGATAGAAAAGAAGGAATAGTTTGTATTTTTCGTTGGGGATTTCCTGGAATAAATCGTCGCATTTTCCTTCGTTTCCTTATGAGAGATATCCAATCCATCAGAATGGAGGTTAAAGAGGGTCTTTATCCTCGTCGTGTCCTTTATATGGAAATCAGAGGCCAAGGAGCCATTCCCTTGACTGGCACTGATGAGAATCTTACTCCGCGAGAAATTGAACAAAAGGCTGCCGAATTAGCCTATTTCTTGCGCGTACCAATTGAAGTATTTTGAAATGAACTGAAGAATTAATGTTTTCTCAGTATGAGGGAAGGAACTTGCTAATTCCCTTTTTAATACAATTGAAGTTTCTTCATAAGATAAGGCTCATTCGAGCAAAACAAAACATATTCGATTTTATTTCCCCCTTCCGTTGGCGGTGCAACCCACATAGAATAAAAAAAAAAGCAGGAGAGCTCATATGTAACAACTAAACTATAATAAAAAGCAATTTTTTGTATACCAAAAACCATTTTTTGTATGCGTATGGAGCCCAATTTATACTAGTAAAAAGTCTAATAAGTATGCATTCATCAAACATATCCGAACATTTATTTCGTAATACAGAATTCATCTTTTTAGACCCAAGATCTTGAATTGATACGTTACGTTATTCCTGGGCTCTGGTTAGGCGGTGAAACATTTCGAAATAATTAATTGATCCGAGAAGGAGTTTTTTCGTCTCGAAATCTGAATAATATTTGTTACTTCAAGTGGGTTTTCGAGTATTCATCGACAAGAACAAATGAAGATGAAATTAGTTGGAATTTACCCAATTGAGATATCTCTGGGAATCATATTTGCTTATTTTTTTTTTTCATCTGAAAAGGACCCTTATTCTATTTCTATATTTTTTCTAGATCTAAGGACTAAATTTTTACACAAAAATGGGAATAGATTCATAGGTTCGATACCTTGTTATAGAATTAGTGTTCAGAGAAATATCAGATAGAATCGACGAATGAAGCAGATTCATTAACAATTCACAGATAAAAAAATGAAAAAAAAAAGAAAGCATTGACTTCCCTCCCATATATTGTACCCATAGTATTTTTGCCCTGGTGGGTCTCTCTCTCATTTAATAAAAGTCTGGAACCATGGGTTATTAATTGGTGGAATACCCGGCAATCCGAAACTTTCTTAAATGATATTAAAGAGAAAAATGTTCTAGAAAGATTCATAGAATTAGAAGAACTATTCCTGTTGGACGAAATGATAAAGGAATACCCGGAAACACATATACAAAAGCTTCGTATAGGAATACACAAGGAAACGATACAATTAGTCAAAACACACAATGAGTATCATCTCCATATCATTTTGAATTTCTCGACAAATATAATCTGTTTCGCTATTCTAAGTGGTTATTTTATTCTGGGTAATGAAGAACTTGTCATTCTTAATTCTTGGGTTCAGGAATTCCTCTATAACTTGAGTGACACAATAAAAGCCTTTTCGATTCTTTTAGTTACTGATTTATGGATCGGATTTCATTCGACCCATGGTTGGGAACTTATGATTGGTTCGGTCTACAACGATTTTGGATTGGCTCATAACGATCAAATTATATCCGGTCTTGTTTCCACTTTTCCAGTTATTCTAGATACAATTGTGAAATATTGGATCTTCCATTATTTAAATCGTGTATCTCCTTCACTTGTAGTCATTTATCATTCAATGAACGAATGAAGAACTCATTTGATCTCCTGATATCAATCAAATCAGAATGTTTCTTCGTGTATAAAGAATAAAGAAAGTATTTTCAATCTTACTTATTCTTTATACTTCTACCTGTTCAGGGTATTCGTCCTATATTCCAGTACAATTATTCCAGTACAATGGCAGACTCGTGGATAGGGAACTATACTAGCTAGCTACC